ACAAAGCTTTAATTTAATAAATTATTAAATTAAATATATTTAAATATATTAAGATTATATTTAAGATTATATAGATTAAACTCTTCAATTTTCTATTAAAGTTTCAAGATTATAAAATTCTAATATACATATACTAATAAAGATTTAGAATAGATACAAAAAAATAGACTAATAAAAATAATGAATAAAATAATAAAAAAAGTAAAGTGAATTATCGTAGATTATCGTATATATCTCATGTAGAAACATATAGAAATGATGAATAAGCCCATTTATTTACACTTTTAATTTACATTTATATTTATTATATACTTAACTTAATATATGTTTAAGTATGCATCTATGTTATATACTTTGATATACTTATATAATCTATTTAATATATTATATATATATTAGTATCTCTATATAGATTACTATTTCTACGCCCTATTAGTTAGATTTATTCCTTAGATTTATTCCTTATTAGTATATACATAATATACTCTTATATTCTATATTCTTTAGTATTGTATATACTCAATACTCACTTAAGTAGAATTCTATATATATAGTATAATTGAATATATCTTTATAACAATAACAGGATAAAATGTTAATATAACAACAAATATAACAATAAATAAGAGGTACAAATATTAAATTATTAAATCGAGGTACTCATTCTATGACAACTATCAGCAACTTACCCGCTATTTTTGTGCCTTTAGTAGGCTTAGTATTTCCGGCAATTGCAATGGTTTCTTTATCTCTTCATGTTCAAAAAAACAAGATTTTTTAGATATTATGGGATTTAATCTTATCTATTGTTTTTTCAAGACTTAGGCTTACTTGGATCATAGTACAATTCTCTATGTAGTAGAATATGGTATAATGTGTAGCTTCTTCCGAACAGAAGCTCGTATGCATAAACACGATCTATGGGAAAATGAATTATAGCTATTTGAAGATAAATCATTATCGGGATGAATTTCTGAAACGTAAAGTCAATATATCTAAATGTCTGTGGATATCTATAAGAAATCATAAAAAAAAAAGATGTTATTAGTTTAGTTTATCTATAAGCAATTGATGAATTACTCCTAAAGCTTCACATCATAATAGTGCTAGTCGATGAGGATTACTTCGGAAACAAAAAGATTAAAGTCAAATTTATTGGGGTTTATCTCCCAATTACAATAAAATGCAACTAGATCTAGTATAGTATGAGTTGGCGATCAGACCGTATATGGATAGAACTTATAGCGGGGTCTCGAAAACCGAGTAATGTCTGCTGGGCTTTTATCCTTTTTTTAGGTTCATTAGGGTTTTTATTGGTTGGAACTTCTAGTTATCTTGGTAGGAATCTTATACCGTTATTTCCCTCTCAGCAAATAATTTTTTTTCCACAAGGAATCGTTATGTCTTTCTATGGAATCGCGGGTCTTTTTATTAGTTCATATTTGTGGTCCACAATTTCGTGGAATGTGGGTAGTGGTTATGATCGATTCGATATAAAAGAAGGAATAGTATGTATTTTTCGTTGGGGATTTCCTGGAAAAAATCGTCGCATCTTTCTCCGATTCCTTATGAAAGACATTCAGTCCATTCGAATAGAAGTTAAAGAGGGTATTTATGCTCGTCGTGTCCTTTATATGGAAATCAGAGGCCAGGGGTCCATTCCCTTGACTCGTACCGATGAGAATTTGACTCTACGAGAAATTGAACAGAAAGCTGCTGAATTGGCCTATTTCTTGTGTGTACCAATTGAAGTATTTTGAAAAAAGGCGAATGCTTTCTTATTCTTAGCAAAAGGGAAAAAACTATAACTCAAGAATTCTCTTTCTCTTTTTTCTATAGCATAACTTAACTGAAGTTTCTGCCGAACTCTGATTAGAACAAAAAAAAGTAAACGTACACGGACCAATCCTAAAGCGAAATAGTTTTTATCCATAAATTCTTTTTTATGAGTATGTAAATCCACTTAAATCAATTCAGTAACGGAACAAGTAAGAAATCGGAATAAAGAATTTCTCTTTTTTTTTTTTCAATATTGTGAATTTAGTAAATACAGATAGATTCTCTCTTGTAAATCATCTCTACTTTTTTGTTAATCAACATTTTTTATCTTTTTTTGTGTTCTTTAATTACCAACCGATTGGACCGCTTATAATGATAACATTTCTATCTTGTTTTGACACTCATTTTTGATCATAGCATCGCAGTATTCTTCAGAAAATTCTATCAATTATTCCTGTACTGAGGGTGGCCAGCGATTTTTTTTTTCGAAATTTTTGGATATTTTGATAAATTGGGAGTTCTTTCGTCTCGAAATTCGAATAATATTCATTATTTGAAATGGCTTTTTCTTTGCATTCATCCAAAGGGGACAATTGCTTCGAATCATATATTTTGAAAGAATATTCTAGAGAATATTCTAGTTTATTTATTTCTTCATTCAATTTGAAGTGGAATCTTTCTTATTCTATTTCTGTATTTCTATATTGTTTTTCTGTATTCTTTCTAAATTCAAGGACCAACCCATTGTCATTGTACGGAATCACAAATAAAAAACGGAGAATAGGCTCATTGTAATGTAATAGAACTGATATTTGATATAAATCTTAGTATCGTATAGAGAGAGTCGACGAATGAGATGAGTTCATTTCAAAATTCACAGACGAGCAAATGGCAAAAAAGAACGCATTTATTTCCCTTTTATATCTTGCATCGATAGTATTTTTGCCTTGGTGGATCTCTCTCTCATTTACATTTAATAAAAGTCTGGAATCTTGGGTTAATAATTGGTGGAATACTAGGCCCTCCGAAATCTTTTTGAATGATATTCAAGAAAAGAATATTCTAAAAAAATTCATAGAATTAGAGGAACTCTCCCTCTTCGACGAAATTCTAAAGGAATACCCGGAAAGGCGTTTACAAAAGCTTCACATTGGGGTTTACAACGAAACGATCCAATTGATCAAGATGCACAATGAGGGTCGTATCCATACGATTTTACATTTCTCAACAAATATAATTTCTTTCGTTATTCTAAGTGTTTATTCTATTCTAAGTAATGAAGAACTTATTTTTCTTAACTCTTGTCTTCAAGAATTTCTATATAATTTAAGCGACACAATAAAAGCTTTTTCTATTCTTTTATTAACTGATTTATGTATAGGATTCCATTCGCCCCATGGTTGGGAACTAATGATTGCCTCTATCTACAAAGATTTTGGATTTGCTCAAAATGATCAAATTATATCCGGCGTTGTTTCTACTTTTCCAGTCATTTTAGATACAATTTTTAAATATTGGATTTTTCGTTATTTAAATCGTGTATCTCCGTCACTTGTAGTGATTTATCATTCAATGAATGATTGAAAAATGATCGACCGATCCAATTATAATGTTTCTTACTTTGTAACATAAGTAAAACAGTCAAAATTGTACTTATTTTTTCTACCCACCCGGGGGATTCCTTCAATATTCGAGTAAAATTATTTCATTAAATAACAGAATCATAGATAGGAAACTATACTAGTGACTTATCTAATTTTATTGTAGAAATTTTCGGGATCAATGATTGGACTATGCAAATGAGAAATACCTTTTCTTGGATAAAGGAAGAGATTATTCGATTCATTTCCGTATCGCTCATAATATATATAATAACTCGGGTGCCCATTTCAAATGCGTATCCTATTTTTGCACAGCAGAGTTATGAAAATCCACGAGAAGCGACTGGCCGTATTGTATGTGCCAATTGCCATTTAGCTAACAAACCCGTGGATATCGAGGTTCCACAAGCCGTACTTCCTGATACTGTATTTGAAGCAGTTGTTCGAATTCCTTATGATCTGCAACTGAAACAAGTTCTTGCTAATGGTAAAAAAGGAGCCTTAAATGTGGGAGCTGTTCTAATTTTACCTGAGGGGTTTGAATTAGCCCCTCCCGATCGTATCTCGCCCGAGATTAAAGAAAAGATAAGAAATCTGTCTTTTCAGAGCTATCGCCCCACGAAAAAAAATATTCTTGTGATAGGTCCTGTTCCTGGTCAAAAATATAGTGAAATCACCTTTCCTATTCTTTCCCCAGACCCCGCTACTAAGAAAGACGTTCACTTCTTAAAATATCCCATATACGTAGGCGGGAACAGGGGAAGGGGTCAGATTTATCCCGACGGGAGCAAGAGTAACAATAATGTTTATAATGCTACAGCGGCGGGTATCGTAAGCAAAATCATACGAAAAGAAAAAGGGGGATACGAAATAACCATAGTGGATGCATCGGATGGACGTCAAGTGGTTGATATTATCCCTCCAGGACCAGAACTTCTTGTTTCAGAGGGCGAATCCATCAAATTGGATCAACCGTTAACGAGTAATCCTAACGTGGGTGGATTTGGTCAGGGGGATGCGGAAATAGTACTTCAAGATCCATTACGTGTACAAGGCCTTTTGCTCTTCTTGGCATCTATTATTTTGGCACAAATCTTTTTGGTTCTTAAAAAGAAACAGTTTGAGAAGGTTCAATTGTCTGAAATGAATTTCTAGTTTATCAATATCAAGTTCTAAAAAAAACCAAATTTTTGTTGGAAATTGTGTTATCTAATTCTGTATGATCAAAAAAAACTTATGAAAAGCCTTTTGCTTCTTTATATTCTTTTTCTATCAGATTTTGGGAATTACTTGTACCGCATTATTAGTCATAGTATGTATGCTGTGAAGAAGACTATTTGACTTTACTTACCTCTTCTTTATTCCTTTGTTTTTTCAATAAAAAAAATGGAAATAAAATGGAAGCGGTATGATTATGTTACTATTGTCAGATTTAAATGCCATAGAATGAATCAATCGTTTTCTATTCTAATAGAATAAAAGTTGACTAAATACGAAACATAAGATAAATAATCGGAGAATATAAACCAAAGTATAAAAAAGATGAATGAGAGGAAAAAAGAATTCGATTCTAAGAGGGATTATTTGTCTTCCTAGTCTTTGACACAAGAAAAGGTATTT